TGGTTTCATTTTTTCGGTGGTAATTTTCGACCTAGCGCGACTAACAAGAACACAGAATCACGCTCTATAGGATTTGAACCTACGACATCGGGTTTTGGAGACCCACGTTCTACCGAACTGAACTAAGAGCGCTTTATTATCACAATGAATATTTTGTGACCCCAATACGTCTTGCATATATACTATAATAAAATTAAAGATTTTTTATGTATATCCAATTTTCTTTTAATCGATCTCAATTGATCCCCCGTTACTGTTCAGAAGATAAGTAATAGGTAGGGATGACAGGATTCGAACCCGTGACATTTTGTACCCAAAACAAACGCGCTACCAAGCTGCGCTACATCCCTTTCAATTGGTCTACAGTGTCATTGTAGAGAATCCCTGTTTTGTTTTCCATATCTTTATTTCTTCCATTGATATACACAAATATCTTGTCATTTCTTCTTTTTGGTCTCATATAACATATAATTATATTAAAAATAGTAAAAGACTTCTATTATATTTCTATTATATTATTATATTTCTATTATATTATTATATTTCTATTATATTAAAGTATGAAATAAATATGAGACCCTGTAAAAAATGACTATTTTTCGAGAATTTCGGGCCTAAAGGGGCCTATTTGTTTCTTTTAAGATTCGGAAAAGTACGATCTATTTTGTACATTTCAACTTGAATTAGGAATTCCGCGTACAAATACAAGCGGTCAGTCATTAAGTACATATACACATCTGGTTATATATGTATTAGCATTATGTATTAGAAATAATAAAGAAGGAGGAGAATTTAAAATGCGAGATCTAAAAACATATCTCTCCGTGGCACCGGTAGTAAGTACTCTATGGTTCGGGTCTTTAGCAGGTTTATTGATAGAGATCAATCGTTTTTTTCCGGATGCGTTGATATTCCCCTTTTTTTCATTCTAGTTATTGATATGGTAGGGGGGGAAGAGGATTAGAGATAGAATCAAATATCTGTAACTAATCCCTTCCCTTCTTTTTTTTTTCGAATATACGTTAGAAAAACAAAAAGGGGATTCCCCCTCGGTGAAACTAGTAATTCGGGCCAGGCTCAAATTTAAATAAAATTAATAAAAAATAGAGTAAAATGTGATGGTTGGGGCAACAATATCATACAAGATACTTAAATAAAAATTAAATGCTGTACGGCAATTTAAAATTCTAAATAATATAGTTAGAAATCATTATATTACTTACTTATTAATATATTGTTATTATTACTATATTGATTTATATTGATTTATTGCAACGAAACCTTTCTTTCATAATTCGATTTCGAGTTACCTGTTTTTTTTGTTCCTTTCTTCTTCCTCGTTTCGGATCGGAAAATCAAAGAGTTGAATGAATCAAAAACCAAAGGAGGCTCATGGCCAAGGGTAAAGATGTCCGAGTAACGGTGATTTTGGAATGTACCAGTTGTGTTCGAAATCGTGTTAATAAGGAATCAACGGGCATTTCCAGATATATTACTCAAAAGAATCGACATAATACGCCTAGTCGATTGGAATTGAGAAAATTCTGTCCCTGTTGTTACAAACATACGATTCACGGGGAGATAAAGAAATAGATCGAACCGGTCACTCGTGTGTCAGTCTTCCGTTCCAAGGAAGATCAAAAATGACATATTAGATATATCTAATATATAACAATATATAATATATATTAATTTTAATATAAACAAACCAAATCCTATTTCGATCAGATCAACCGTGATGGAGAATTAAGAAATAGGATTAGGATCTTTTCTTTAGGATAAGGAATAAACAAACCATGGATAAATCCAAGCGAATCTTTCTTAAATCCAAGCGATCTTTTCGTAGGCGTTTGCCTCCGATCCAATCGGGGGATCGAATTGATTATAGAAACATGAGTTTAATTAGTCGATTTATTAGCGAACAAGGAAAAATATTATCTAGACGGGTGAATCGATTGACCTTAAAACAACAACGATTAATTACTATTGCTATAAAACAAGCTCGTATTTTATCTCCGTTACCTTTTCTGAATAATGAGAAACAATTTGAAAGAAGCGAGTCAACCGCTAGAACTACTGGTCTTAGAACCAGAAAAAAATAGGCTGACTCTTGAATTGAATCAAAAAAAATCCCAATCCAAACTCAAATGTGGATTGACGCTTTTTTTTCTAAAAATAGGAAATCCAGATTTGATTGTCGTGTCGTTTGAAAAAAAAAAAAAAAATTGGGGAAGAATAGAAGAATAAGAAATATTTTTTATTCAACATGTTTCTTCATTTTCATTTTGACGACTTTTTCATATTTTATCATACTAATTTCTACTCTACCTTCCCAGAGTTCATTCTCCAGGGAACTCCATTTAAACCATTCCAACGGATTCCCTTCACTCTCTTTATTTTATGATCTCATTGGAAATCATATAAAGACAACTCTTATTTAATATAGCTATTTGTGCAAGTATTTTACGATTAAGAAGCAATTGTTTCTTGTACAGATTGTGTATTAACTTACTATAACTAAAGTATACTTTCTTGTCTCGAATTACTGCATTTATACGAGTAATCCACAAACGACGAAAATCTCTCTTTTGTCTACCCCTATCCCGATGAGCCGAAACCAAAGCTCTTATTTTCTGTTGAGTAATAGTCCGAGTAAGTCTTGAATGAGCCCCTCGAAAAGTTGATGCAAATAAACGGATTTTTGTTCTACGTCTTCGAGCTATATACCCTCGTTTAATTCTGGTCATTGAATAAATGAAACTTTGATGAATAACTAATTGATTTCCTTTCTTTCAGTTATTCCCTTCCCGTGTCCTAGTCTATTAATAACAAAACGGATTCTTCCAATGTATAAAATAAAAATTCCAATGGCTTTTGCTACTCTAACCTTCCCGACCACGATTTTTTTCTAGGCATTTCGCCTAGAAATCAAAATTGTATTGATACTAGGTATCAAAAACACATAGTAAATAAAAAAGTAATAAATAAAAATGGATTATAGTGGGTTCCATCGTTTCTATGGTTACTTCTTAAACGGCGAGGTCCTCTCTATACACCGGAGCCCTTCCTTCATTTAATCAATGTTATTGTTAACTTGTACAGTTCACACCCTTTGGCTCTACCCATAATTATCTAGTACTAGGTCTTTCACAACGAGATCTATTTATACAGTAACGGTATTTAATTATGAAGATTTGCTGAGTAGCTGACCCTGTTAGTCCGTTCTTGCAAGAATAAGGCCTAAAATTTTGACTTTTTAAAATAAGATTTCCCCTGCTTAATGAATACCATTTGCTATCAATGGGGAATCCTTTCTCATCTTAAATTTTAAATTGAGGTGATTGGATTTGCACCAACGGGAACCATACATTTGATACCCCAATCGAAGGATAGATCTTTTTTTAAGATATTGAATATTCAATGGAGTTCGTCCATTCTATCCTACTCACTGGTACGGATCGGTGATACTGGATCAATTGTTTTCTTTCTTTTGTCCTAGTCCATGGTCTGAACGAGTCGCACATACACCCTAGTACATGTTCCTCGTCGCTGAGGACATCCTCCAAGAGCGGGGGATTTCGTGACATTTCTGATTGGCTGTCTTGTGTTTCTAATAAGTTGTTTAATAGTTGGCATGTTGAATCATATATATAATGTGCTGGTTTAGATCGATCTTAACCGGATGCTTAGGAATTCTTTATTTTTTTTTTTTTTTTCTATATTTTTAATTTCTATATTAAGAAATTAATAAATAGAATATTAACTCCGGTAAGAAGATAAAATACCAAATCACGAATTCATGTGAAATCCTTGTTCTTTTTCTTTTTTATTCAGTCGCTACAAGATCAACAATTCCATGAGCTTGGGCTTCTGTTGCTGACATAAAAACATCTCTTTCCATGTCTTCGGATACAACCCATAGGGGTTTGCCTGTCCTTTGTGCATAAACCCTTGTGATGGTTTCGCGCAGCTTCAGCAGCTCTTCCGCTTCCAGGACAAATTCTCCCGTCTGTGCCTCGTAAAAAGAACTAGCAGGTTGATGGATCATTACCCTGATAATATATGATATAACATAAAAAATGTTTCTTCTATCTCGCATGATGAAAGTGAGGAGATAAAGAATAATCAAAAAGATATAATTGAACAACCGTACAGGCATCTTTTGCGCATTGCATACGGCTCTATAATGGAATTCGCTTTTTTTACCTTACCTTACTTACATCGAAGAAATAGAAAATAAATGATAGGGTCTATCAGACTCGGGTTGGTAAATGATCCAATAACCATCCTTCCTTTTGTAGTAGTTCAAAAATACTAGAAAAATACTATGATGGTTCCGTTGCTTTATATATTTATTTCATCTGTTATTTAGCAATCCCAAAGTTTCTTTTTTTTTTTTTTCAAATAAAAAAACAAGATTTATTTTCATATTCTTTCATAACCTAAAAATTGTTAAGATTAAGAGCCCCTGCTGTGAAAACAAAAAAGTTTGTGACGCTGAAATAGGCCTCCCGATAGATTGGCTAAAATCGAAAATGCCTTTTTATCTCATACTACTCTTTCGATACGTAATCTAAGGGTTTAAAAAAAATTTCTCATATCGAATTCGAAGTGCCATGCTATTATTACTTAATATTCATATAGTGCGAAGGCATAGTTTTCTTTTTTTCTCTCAAATCAAATAAAAAACTCATTGGCGCCGAGCGTGAGGGAATGCTAGACGTTTGGTAATTTCCCCTCCAACAAGAATAAAAGATCCCATCGAAGCGGCTAATCCCATGCATATTGTCTGTATATCTGGTCGCACAAATTGCATAGTATCATAAATAGCTACTCCGGGTATTACCCATCCGCCAGGAGAGTTTATAAACAAATACAGATCTTTGGTATCATCCTCTATGCTGAGATATACCATAAGACCAATAAGTTGATTCGAGATCTCGCTATCAACCCCTTGGCCTAAAAAAAGTAATCTTTCTCGATAAAGTCGGTTGATTGGGATAAAATGATATCCCTTAGAAACCGTACATGCACCTTTTGATGCATACGGTTCAACAAAAATCATGAAAAAAAGGAATCAATGTGTAGATTCTAGCTTTTTTTTCCTAACAGGTTTTTTTAACTTATAAAATGGACTTTTCTTTCATTTTTCAAGAAAGATGAGTTTTGGCCTGTTTTGTTTATCTAAAAAAAATTGCTAAACTTATCTGACTAACTTCTCATTGATGTATTGTTTCATCGAGATACAATCTAAATCGCGATGTAATTTTCTTGTTCCTGACTGGGCTTCTTCAATTTTTTTAGGTTTATGCTCTACTCCGAGTAAAGATCCGCCCGATTTGGATTTGTACATATAGGACAAATGCCCCAATACCACGTCCTTTTGCTATGACTTCCCCATTTTTATTTTTCTTTTTTTTTCAATTTATTTCATGTCTTCCAACAAATATTCAACGCATTTATCATATTACTCGACTGATTAACAGTTTGAGATCACTTCTATTTCTAAATATCTAAATAAATAGAAATAACTAAAATATTATATAAATATGATATTAAGTCGTAATCATAAATATATTTATTACCAATTGGTTTTCTTTCTAAACGGAGCCTGGATACTTCATTTGATTGGTCTAACCAAGCCAACCATAAATTATTCTAATTGATAATATTAGTCCGTATACCCTCCCTAAAAAATGGATCTAATTGCACTTCACGCTCCAAATTTTTGATAATTGAATCAATCTTTCTCGGGCGAAAGAGGGGATATCTCGATCGGGGAAGAGAACGGGGAAATACCGTATGCCCAATATATCTGACAAGTCGCACTATACGTCAATCCACAATGCATCTTCCTCTCCAGGACTTCGAAAAGGTACTCTTGGAACACCAATAGGCATTAAATAAAAGAAAAATTAAGTACTATATCTCACTTTGATGTGAAAGCGTAACAGTGGGTTTAGTGGCCTAATACTATTGATTTTATTATCCTATTTTCTCCATAGATTGACTAAGTTCATAAAAAAAGAAGACAAAATGAATAAAGGAAAATTCTTACAAATGAGTCCTTTGAATGATGAACAAATATATATATATTCACTCATATAAAATGGTATCAACCCCCTTACCATTGCGTATTGTTACTTATCGGGTGTAGAATAGATCTGCTTCTTTTTGTTCCTACGAACAAAATAGTTTCATTATTACTAAAAGTAATTATTACGAAAAGCATCAAACAAATATTAATCCTTTCCCCGAGAGAATCCCCTAAAAAAGGGGTCTATAGCATAGCTTTTTCCAATGCAATAAAGTTACATTGTGTCTATTTTTCGTTGATAAAGGGGTATTTCCATGGGTTTGCCTTGGTATCGTGTTCATACCGTCGTATTGAATGATCCCGGTCGTTTGATTTCTGTCCATATAATGCATACAGCTCTGGTTGCTGGTTGGGCCGGTTCGATGGCTCTATACGAATTAGCCGTTTTTGATCCCTCTGATCCTGTTCTTGATCCAATGTGGAGACAGGGTATGTTCGTTATACCCTTCATGACTCGTTTAGGAATAACGAATTCATGGGGCGGTTGGAGTATTACAGGGGGGACTGTAACGAATCCGGGTATTTGGAGTTACGAAGGTGTGGCCGGGGCACATATTGTGTTTTCTGGCTTGTGTTTTTTGGCAGCTATCTGGCATTGGGTGTATTGGGATCTAGAAATATTTACTGATGAACGTACAGGAAAACCCTCTTTGGATTTGCCTAAGATCTTTGGAATTCATTTATTTCTCTCAGGGGTGGCTTGCTTTGGTTTTGGTGCATTTCATGTAACAGGATTGTATGGTCCTGGAATATGGGTGTCCGATCCTTATGGACTAACCGGAAGGGTACAGGCCGTAAATCCAGCGTGGGGTGTGGAGGGTTTTGATCCTTTTGTTCCGGGAGGAATAGCTTCTCATCATATTGCAGCAGGGACCTTAGGTATATTGGCAGGTCTTTTTCATCTTAGTGTTCGTCCACCCCAACGCCTATACAAAGGATTACGTATGGGAAATATTGAAACCGTCCTTTCCAGTAGTATTGCTGCTGTCTTTTTTGCAGCTTTTGTAGTTGCTGGAACTATGTGGTATGGTTCAGCAACTACCCCGATTGAATTGTTTGGTCCCACGCGCTATCAATGGGATCAAGGATACTTCCAACAAGAAATATATCGAAGAATTGGTGCTGGCTTAGCCGAAAATCAAAGTTTATCCGAAGCTTGGTCTAAAATTCCTGAAAAACTAGCTTTTTATGATTACATCGGCAATAATCCGGCAAAAGGGGGATTATTCAGAGCGGGCTCAATGGACAACGGGGATGGAATAGCTGTTGGGTGGTTAGGACATCCTATCTTTAGAGATAAAGAGGGGCATGAACTTTTTGTACGTCGTATGCCGACGTTTTTTGAAACATTTCCAGTTGTTTTGGTCGACGGGGACGGAATTGTTAGAGCCGATGTTCCTTTTAGAAGGGCAGAATCAAAATATAGTGTCGAACAAGTAGGTGTAACTGTTGAGTTCTATGGCGGCGAACTGAATGGAGTCAGTTATAGCGACCCTGCTACTGTGAAAAAATATGCTAGACGTGCTCAATTGGGTGAAATTTTTGAATTAGACCGTGCTACTTTGAAATCCGATGGTGTTTTTCGTAGCAGTCCAAGGGGTTGGTTTACCTTTGGGCATGCTTCGTTTGCTTTGCTCTTCTTCTTCGGACACATTTGGCATGGTGCTAGAACCTTGTTTAGAGATGTTTTTGCTGGTATTGATCCGGATTTAGATGCTCAAGTGGAATTTGGAACATTCCAAAAACTTGGAGATCCAACTACACGAAGACAGGTAGTTTGATACAATATTGCTTTGTTACTTTTCGTTTTTATTTTATTTGACTGACTATAGGTTGGGGTACCGGATAAATCTTGATTTGACATTTGACTCGCTGCCTTTTCTTTGACTTTTGTTCTTTCTTTATCCGGGAGACGGTCCAAAATAAACAGGTATGGAAGCTATAATTGTAAACCACGATCGAATCTATGGAAGCATTGGTTTATACATTCCTTTTAGTCTCAACTCTAGGAATAATTTTTTTCGCTATCTTTTTTCGCGAACCGCCTAAAGTTCCAACTAAAAAGTAAAAGGGTGAAATGATTTTTCATTATCTCAATTGAAAGTAATGATCCTCCCAATAGTGGGAGGATCATTACTTCGACTAGTCCCCGTGTTCCTCGAATGGATCTCTTAGTTGTTGAGAGGGTTGCCCAAACGCAGTATATAAGGCGTACCCAGTAAAACTTACAAGTAAACCAGATAAAAAGATGGCGACTAGGGTTGCTGTTTCCATTATTATATAGTTTTAAGACATTATGTAGTTTTAAGACCACAATGGATCTATGATAAGATCATTTATTTACAACGGAATGGTATACAAAGTCAACAGATCTTAATGAATATAAAATATTATGGCTACACAAACCGTTGAGGGTAGTTCTAGATCTGGCCGCCCAAAACGAACTAATGCCGGGAGTTTATTGAAACCATTGAATTCAGAATATGGTAAAGTAGCTCCTGGTTGGGGAACTACTCCTTTGATGGGTCTTGCAATGGCTCTATTTGCAGTATTTCTATCTATTATTTTGGAGATTTATAATTCTTCCATTTTACTGGATGGAATTTCAATGAATTAGATTTACAAGAACCATTAACTAGCTTTTTCAATCCAAAGTGAAGCGTTTAGTTTTCTGATTTTTATCCCATTCTATTTTGGTAGTTCGACCGTGGAATTTATTTTTTTCTGTATTTCCGGAATATGAGTGTGTGACTTGGTATAATTGATCCTATGGCTAGTACAGAGAATAGATCTGTCATCTTGATAGAGATGGTTTTACTTCGTCGGATATTCGTTTTAGTATCTGGAGCACGGAATATATGAAATAGATTACTATAGATTACTAAAGTATTAGAACTATGATTCATACTTAATAGTCAGACCTCGTGGCCGGACTTCAAAAAATTTTTAAAAGAGTTAGAAGTTATAAATAGAAAGATTTTTATTCTTTCAAACTTCCGTTTATGCTTATTTTGATCAAAGGACAAAGATTTCTTTTGATTTTTCGTCATTAGATCTAGTCATTGAATAAGTGATGATCCAACGGTTCTTAACTCAGGGAATTTTGGGACTTAGTTTGAGAAGGTTTTATTGAATCATCGTGGTTCTAGTATGAATCTGAGGTTTTAATTGATTCATAGGGTCTTAACAAGAGAATTCCTATCAATAAAAAAAAACAGCAGTAAAGCCGCATTACACATAAATAACAACAAAGAAAATAGGTAAATAGAAGATTCAAGAGGCCTATAACGATCAATATAGAGACGAATGAGCCGACTTGATTTTTTGGCATTATAACCACAAAGAATAGTTTTCGGGTTTTTATTCTTTCATATCTTAAGAAAAAATGGAATCATAGAATTAATAAAATTGAAACTTTCTATTCCACACATCCGTTAGAACTATAGTATTGGGGTGTTTCTGTTTGAGCCGTACGAGATGAAATTTTCATATACGGTTCTCGGGGGGGGTCTCCTTGGTTTACCTATCTCAATAAAATCTATGATTGGTTCGAAGAACGTCTTGAGATTCAGGCAATTGCAGATGATATAACTAGTAAATATGTTCCTCCTCACGTCAACATATTTTATTGTCTAGGAGGAATTACGCTTACTTGTTTTTTAGTACAAGTAGCTACGGGGTTTGCTATGACTTTTTATTATCGTCCGACCGTTACAGAGGCTTTTGCTTCTGTTCAATATATAATGACTGAAGTTAACTTTGGTTGGTTAATCCGATCAGTTCATCGATGGTCGGCAAGTATGATGGTCCTAATGATGATTCTGCACGTATTTCGTGTGTATCTCACTGGTGGTTTTAAAAAACCTCGTGAATTGACTTGGGTTACAGGTGTGGTTTTGGGTG